GCCAACGTAGCTTAAACAAAGCAAAACACTGAAGACGTTTAGATGAACCTTAAAAGGCTCCATTGACACAAAGGCTTGGTCCTGACTTTAATATCTGCTATAGTCATATTTATACATGCAAGTATCCGCCCCCCTGTGAGAATGCCCTTACTTCCCTTTAAGGAATAAGGAGCCGGTATCAGGCACACTCCTACCAGTAGCCCACTACACCTTGCTATGCCACCCCCTCAAGGGAATTCAGCAGTGATTAATATTAAGCAATGAGTGTAAACTCGACTTAGTAATGACTAATAAGGCCGGTAAAATTCGTGCCAGCAACCGCGGTTATACGAAAGGCCTAAGTTGATAAAACACGGCGTAAAGAGTGGTTAAGGAGACTATATACTAAAGTTAAAACTCCTCCTGGTCGTTTTAAACCTATGAATCTGAGAGAATCTACCACGAAAGTGACTTTAATTTCCTGACCCCACGAAAGCTAGGAAACAAACTGGGATTAGATACCCCACTATGCCTAGTTGTAAACTATTACACCCTTTCACATGAGTGTTCGCCCGGGTACTACAAACACTAGTTTCAAACCCAAAGGACCTGGCGGTGCTTAATATCCCCCTAGAGGAGCCTGTTCTATAACCGATAACCCCCGTTCAACCTCACCCCCTCTTGCAACCCCTGCCTATATACCGCCGTCGTCAGCTCACCCTCTTAAGGTTTAAAAGTAAGCAGAATTGGTATACCCTTAAACGTCAGGTCGAGGTGTAGTACATGAGGGGGGAAGAAATGGGCTACATTGACTACACTAGTCTACCACGGAAGAATCACACTGAAATCTGTGCCTTAAGGTGGATTTAGAAGTAAGTAAAAAGCAGAGCGTTTTACTGAATGCGGCTCTTAAGCACGCACATACCGCCCGTCACCCTCCCTAAAAGTACAATCTATTATTACTAATTAGCTATCTCTCACTTTTTCAAGAGAGGGAAGTCGTAACATGGTAAGTTTACCGGAAGGTGTACTTGGCACCAAGGCATAGCTAAGTATTTTAAAGCATCTCCCTTACACCGAGAAGTCGATCGTGAAAACCAATCTGCCTTGCCACCGACTAACTAGTCCATCAAATTAAGACCAAAACCCAAACACATAACCCCTAATAAATTTAACAATACTAACTAAAACATTCTGCCCCTTAGTAAAGGAGATTGAACAGGAATTTAGGAACTACAAAGTAAGTACCGCAAGGGAACGTTGAAATAGAGATGAAAAAGCCCAGTAAAGAAAAACAAAGCAGAGACACAACCTTGTACCTTTTGCATCATGATTTAGCAAGCAAGTTTTAGGCAAGAAGAGCCTTAGTCCAACAAGCCCGAAACTAGATGAGCTACTCCGAGCCAGCATAATAATTTAGTGCCAACCCGTCCCTGTAGCAAAAGTTGTGGGAAGAGCTCCGAGTAGAGGTGACAAACCTATCGAATCTAGTAATAGCTGGTTTTCTGAGAAATAGATACTAGTTTAGCCTTTAGAACTCCCCGCCCCCCGCACCCAGCAATTTAATTTACTATTAAAACTAAAAAGGATAACGAGAGACCTAAAGAGTTAGTCAAACGAGTTTCAGCCCGCTTGACTAGAGCAACAACTCCCGCTAGCAGGGTAAAGATCATAACACTTAAGGTTAAATACTAATGTGGGCCTAAAAGCAGCCACCATACTAAAAAGCGTCAAAGCTTAAGTACACTACCTCCAATAATAATGTAAATTACTCTCAACCCGCTACTTATTATATCAGAATATCTTATTAAACAATAAGAGAAACTATGCTAATATTAGTAATAAGAGGCCAGACCCTCTCCTCGCACAAGTGTAACTCGCAATGGACCCCCCACCGAGAAATAACGACCCTAAAAGAATAGAAGGTAAAGAGCTTAACATCAAATACCAGAAAATCCCCCTAACCTAATCGTTACCCCCACACTGGAGTGCCATCGAGGAAAGATAAAAAGGGAGAGAAGGAACTCGGCAAACTACAAACCCCGCCTGTTTACCAAAAACACCGCCTCTTGATATGACCATATAAGAGGTCGAACCTGCCCAATGACAACTGATTTAATGGCCGCAGTATTTTGACTGTGCTAAGGTAGCGTAATCATTTGCCCCTTAAATGAGGGCCAGTATGAATGGTTTGACGAGGGTTTAACTGTCTCCTCTCCCCCATCAATGAAATTGATCTCTCCGTGCAAAAGCAGAGATAAACCTATAAGACGAGAAGACCCTGTGGAGCTTAAGATAAAGCTTTAGACCCCGCCAAAGAACCTAAATATAGAATAAAGCCAAAAGTAACTAAACACTATCTTCAGTTGGGGCGACTGCGGAACAAACAAAACTCCCGCGAAGAATGAGAGAACCCACCTCCCAAACCCTAGAACCACCCTTCAAAGTAATAGAACCTCTAACTTTTCCTGATCCGACCAGTTGATCAACGAATAAAGTTACCCCAGGGATAACAGCGCAATCCCCTTTTAGAGCTCCTATCGAAAAGGGGGTTTACGACCTCGATGTTGGACCAGGGCATCCTAATGGTGCAACCGCTATTAAGGGTTCGTTTGTTCAACGATTAAAGCCCTACGTGATCTGAGTTCAGACCGGAGCAATCCAGGTCAGTTTCTATCTATAAACTGTTCTTCTCTAGTACGAAAGGACCAAGAAGAAGAGGCCCATACTTTATGCAAACCTCACTTTAAATTAATGAACTCAACTCAATTAATATAGAAGCACACCCGAACAACTAAATACCATAGAACAGTTAAGATAGCAAAGCAGGGACTTGCAAAAGGCCTAAGCCCTTTCTACAGAGGTTCAAGTCCTCTTCTTAACTATGAAATTAATCGCTAACTATTTTGCTAACCCACTATTATTAATTGTGCCCGTCCTCCTAGCAGTTGCTTTTCTAACACTCCTTGAACGGAAGGTATTAGGATATATACAGCTTCGAAAGGGACCAAATGTAGTGGGACCTTACGGCCTACTTCAACCTATTGCAGACGGTGTAAAACTATTTATCAAAGAGCCTATTCACCCCGCAATGGCCTCCCCTCTATTATTCAACATCGCCCCAGTGATAGCCCTGTCTATTGCTCTGCTAATATGATCACCAATCCCATTTCCCGTCTCATTTACTGAACTAAGCATGAGCATATTATTTATCCTAGCACTCTCAAGCCTCTCAGTCTACTCTATTATAGGGGCAGGATGGGCATCAAACTCAAAATATGCCCTAATTGGAGCCCTACGAGCCATTGCACAAACTATCTCATATGAAGTAAGCCTCGGCCTAGTCCTACTCAGCGTTGTCCTACTCGCAGGCGGATTTTCAATACAAACATTTATTTCTGCCCAAGAACATATATCATTCTTCTGATTTACATGACCCCTATGTATAATATGAATCGTTTCAACCATTGCCGAGACCAACCGAAGTCCATTCGACCTAGTAGAGGGGGAATCAGAACTGGTATCAGGCTTCAATGTAGAATACGCTGCAGGTCCATTTGCATTATTTTTCCTCGCAGAATACGCCAATATCCTTCTTATAAACACCATCTCGGCAATCCTCTTTTTTGGTAGTGGCGGGGGGGTAATAAGTCCCTATATTGCCACCGGATCTACAATACTTAAAGCCTGCTTACTAGCATCATTATTCCTTTGAATTCGGGCAGCATTCCCCCGATACCGATATGATCAACTCATACACCTTACATGAAAAAGTTTCCTGCCTCTTGCCTTAATATTTGTCATATTTAGTTTCATAGTATTGATTTCATTCGCTGGAATTCCACCTCAAAACTAATACTTATATTGGTGTAATACTTATATTGGTGTAATACTTATATTGGTGTAATACTTATATTGGTGTAATACTTATATTGGTGTAATACTTATATTGGTGTAACATTTACATCTATGTAACATTTACATCTATGTAACATTTACATCTATGTAACATTTACATCTATGTAACATTTACATCTATGTAACATTTACATCTATGTAACATTTACATCTATGTAACATTTACATCTATGTAACATTTACATCTATGTAATATTTACATCTATGTAATATTTACATCTATGTAATATTTACATCTATGTAATATTTACATCTATGTAACATTTACATCTATGTAATATTTACATCTATGTAATATTTACATCTATGTAATATTTACATCTATGTAATATTTACATCTATGTAATATTTACATCTATGTAATATTTACATCTATGTAATATTTACATCTATGTAATATTTACATCTATGTAATATTTACATCTATGTAATATTTACATCTATGTAATATTTACATCTATGTAATATTTACATCTATGTAGTACTTACATCTATGTAGTACTTACATCTATGTAGTACTTACATCTATGTAGTACTTACATCTATGTAGTACTTACATCTATGTAGTACTTACATTTATGTAAGTATTACATAAATGTAACTACTACATAGATGTAAGTACTACATAAATGTAACATTTACATTAGTAAATGTGCGTCTCTCTATACTGCATTGCTGTAGCATCACTGCATGAATATAGACATAACTGAAAGAGGCCCCTTGTCAATTAATTGATTGCTACTTAATAACCCGGCATCTTAAATCATTAAGTTGAACCCCTTCTACCTTCAAGATTATACATTGAAGAATAGTATACTTTTACTGGATGTGCCAGTATGGGGGATCCTTTCAAGAACATTAACTTCTTGTCCTTGTCAATCTTTATCTAATTGTTTAGCTTGCAAGCCTTTAATAGTGCGGTTTCTTTACTTAGCAGGCGTCCGCCCCACCTTAAGTTGTGGGGGATTCAAAGGGTTCCTTTCACCTGGCTAGGTCTGAACAACAGCAAGGATATATTAAGAGAGTACATAGTAAATTGATCCGTACAGTAAATTAATTCTCTTATATTTAAATCTAAGCATCACATAAATGTATTCAAGTACATACTCTACATGCTTGTTTCTCTCCCCCTGTAGTATGTAAATTATTAAAAATTACTAAACATTAAAATCTAAACTTCTTAACTTTTTCCCCTTAATACGCATTATTTTTTTTTATTCTTTCACTTATAAACACTTAATGAAAACTACATATCTCTTTTATTTTTCCCACATTTAAGCTGTAAAAAAATATAAAACTAATTACTATAATATAATTCAAAAAGAAGCTTCTCTATCCCAAAATAGAGAGTAGTGTACTAGGAAGCACGAAGAGTTTTGATCTCTTAAGTAGAGGCTCATATCCTCTCTCACTAAAATTTATTATGCCTTAGGACTTGTGTCTGAGTAAAGAGTCACTTTGATAGAGTGAAACATGTGGGCGAAAACCCCTCCAACTCCTTAAACATTTAGTTAAGGTAAGCTAATTAAGCTATCGGGCCCATACCCCGCCCATGTAAGTTAAACCCTTACCCCTAACTTATGAATCCTCTAATAATAACTGTATTAATCCTAAGCCTGTTCTCAGGTACCATTATTACCCTCTCAAGCACTAACTGATTAATGGCATGAATGGGGCTAGAAATTAACACAATAGCAATCATCCCTATCATCGCACGAAAGCATCACCCCCGAGCGACTGAAGCCGCTACAAAATATTTCTTAATTCAAGCCCCCGCAGCGGCCACAGTCCTATTCTCTGCAATTACAAACGCCTGACTAACAGGACAATGAGGGATCGACCAAACATCTATAAACTTACCCACTGTAATAATCCTAATTTCCTTAGCGATGAAAATAGGAATAGCGCCAGTCCACTCTTGACTCCCAGATGTACTACAAGGATTAGACCTAATAACAGCACTGCTCCTTTCAACATGACAAAAGCTAGCCCCTCTATCTATCTTGATTCAACTTCACTCAACCCACTCCCCCCTGCTCATTATTATAGGAATTATATCTATTCTTGCTGGAGGCTGGGGGGGCCTGAATCAAACACAAACCCGAAAAATCCTCGCCTATTCATCAATTACCCATATAGGGTGGATATTACTAATTTTACAGTACGAGCCTAATATTACTTTTGTAACATTTTTGTTTTATGTGCTAATAACTTCATCACTATTTATAATTTTTAACCAAAACAACGCACTATCTATCAATAAACTCCCTATCCTATCAACATTCTCCCCCGCCCTCTGCTCACTAACCCCCATTATCCTTCTATCCCTAGCCGGCCTTCCCCCCTTCACAGGTTTTATTCCCAAATGACTAATTATCAAAGAACTCTCGCACCTAAACCTATCAGGGTTAGCCGTTTCTGCCGCCATTGCCGGCCTCCTAAGTCTTTATTTTTACCTCCGCCTGTCGTACACTTCTTGCATAACAATATCGCCGGCGTCTACACTTACTACTGCCTCATGACGAACAAGCATAAATACCTACCCTACGATACTAAAAATTACTATCATTCTATCTGCAATAATACTACCCCTGACCCCCCTAATTATGACCCCTATAATATAGCCAGAGACTTAGGATAATATAGACCAAGGACCTTCAAAGCCCTAAGTAAGGGTGAAAACCCCTTAGTCCCTGAATAAAACTTGCAGAGTACTAATCCACATCGCCTGCATGCAAAGCAGGTGCTTTAATTAAGCTAAAGCCTTATTCTAGATAGGCAGGCCTCGATCCTACAAGATGTTAGTTAACAGCTAACCGCCCAAACCTACGAGCATCTATCTATTCTTCCCCCTCCCCGCTGGGGAGTGAGGGGAGGGGGAAGCCCCGGCAGAATGTTATTCTGCTCCTTTAGATTTGCAATCTAATGTGCTGACACCCCGAGGCTTGATAGAAAGAGGAGTCTAACCTCTATGCATGGGACTACAATCCACCGCTTAAACATTCAGCCATTCTACCTGTGATAATAACACGATGACTTTTCTCCACTAATCATAAAGACATTGGCACCCTATATATAGTATTTGGTGCTTGAGCCGGAATAGTAGGAACTGCCCTAAGCCTACTTATTCGAACAGAACTAAGCCAACCTGGCAGCTTACTTGGCGATGATCAAATCTATAATGTTATCGTTACTGCCCACGCATTTGTTATAATTTTCTTTATAGTCATGCCTATTATAATCGGAGGCTTTGGAAATTGACTAATTCCTCTTATGATTGGGGCGCCTGATATGGCCTTTCCCCGAATAAATAATATAAGCTTTTGACTTCTCCCACCATCTTTCATCCTCCTTTTAGCCTCATCTGCAGTAGAAGCTGGAGCTGGGACAGGTTGAACTGTCTACCCCCCATTAGCAGGCAACCTTGCCCACGCAGGGGCATCCGTAGACTTAACAATTTTTTCTCTACACTTAGCAGGAGTCTCATCTATTCTAGGTGCTATTAACTTTATTACCACCATCCTCAATATAAAACCTGAAGGTATAACTATATATCAAATACCTTTATTTGTTTGAGCAGTATTTATTACAGCAATTCTTCTTCTTCTATCCCTACCTGTCCTAGCAGCCGGCATCACTATACTCCTTACCGATCGAAACTTAAACACTACCTTCTTTGACCCCGCTGGAGGGGGAGACCCAATTCTCTACCAACACCTTTTCTGATTCTTTGGTCACCCTGAAGTATACATCTTAATTCTACCAGGATTTGGAATAATTTCACATGTAGTTGCTTATTATTCTGGTAAAAAAGAACCCTTCGGCTATATGGGAATGGTCTGAGCTATGATGGCAATCGGATTACTAGGTTTTATTGTATGAGCCCATCACATGTTTACTGTAGGAATAGACGTTGACACTCGAGCCTACTTTACTTCTGCTACAATAATTATTGCTATCCCAACAGGGGTGAAAGTGTTTAGTTGACTAGCAACCCTTCACGGAGGAAATATTAAATGAGATGCCCCCCTTTTATGGGCTTTAGGTTTCATCTTCTTATTTACCGTCGGAGGCCTAACAGGTATTGTCCTCTCAAATTCGTCACTTGATATTGTCCTCCACGACACGTACTATGTAGTAGCACATTTCCATTATGTCCTCTCAATAGGTGCAGTATTTGCTATTATAGCAGGCTTTATCCACTGATTCCCGCTGATAACCGGCTATACTTTGGATCAAGCTTGGACAAAAGTGCACTTTTTAGTAATATTTGTAGGAGTAAACCTAACCTTCTTCCCACAGCACTTTCTAGGTCTCGCAGGCATGCCACGACGTTACTCTGACTATCCAGACGCCTATGCACTTTGAAACACAGTATCCTCTATTGGCTCAATAATTTCATTAGTAGCCGTAATCATATTCCTTTATATTATCTGAGAAGCATTTGCAGCTAAACGAGAAGTTTTAGTAACAGAACTCTCCTCAACTAATATTGAGTGACTTCACGGATGTCCTCCGCCCTACCACACATTTGAGGAACCAGCCTTCGTGCGAACACCCCCTGCCTAACGAGAAAGGGGGGAATCGAACCCCCATGTGATGGTTTCAAGCCATCCGTATGACCACTCTACCACTTCCTTATAAGACTCTAGTAAAACAATTACTCTGCCTTGTCAAGGCAAAATTGCAAGTGAAAACCTTGCGTGTCTTTTTATGGCATATCCGTCCCAACTAGGTTTTCAAGATGCAGCATCTCCACTAATGGAAGAGCTCCTCCACTTTCACGACCACGCCCTTATAATTGTTCTTCTTATTAGTGTTCTTGTTCTATATATTATTATTGTAATAGTATCAACAACTTTAACAGACAAATTAATTTTAGATTCTCAACTTATTGAAATTGTCTGAACTATTTTACCAGCATTTGTTCTTGCAATTATTGCACTTCCCTCCCTTCGAATTCTATACCTAATAGATGAAATTAATGACCCCCACCTAACAGTTAAAGTTATTGGCCACCAATGATATTGAAGTTATGAATATACCGACTATGAACAACTATGCTTTGACTCCTACATGTTACCCACACAAGATCTGAACCCCGGCCAACTACGTCTTTTAGAAGTAGACCACCGAATAGTAATTCCAAGTAATTCTCCAATCCGGATACTAATTACCGCCGAAGACGTCCTGCATTCTTGAGCAGTCCCCACACTCGGCATCAAAATGGACGCCGTCCCTGGTCGATTAAACCAAACTACTCTTTATGCTAATCGACCCGGTGTATTTTATGGCCAATGCTCCGAAATTTGTGGGGCAAATCACAGCTTTATACCCATCGTTGTTGAATCAATTCCCCATAATTATTTTAAAAACTGAGTAACACTAATAATTGAAAACGAATCACTAGAAAGCTAATTTGGTGTAAGCGTTAGCCTTTTAAGCTAAAATTTGGTGGGTACCTCCCGCCTCTAGTGATATGCCTCAACTCAATCCTGGCCCATGAATACTAATTTGATTATCTTCCTGGGTAATTTTCCTCTTTACTATCCCGCCCTTAATAATCTCATTTAAACCATCTAACTCCCCTACCAAATCCCAAATTTTAAACCCATTAGACTCCTGACACTGACCATGGCCTTAAACTTCTTTGATCAATTTATAACCCCTATATTAGTTGGTATTCCCCTTATTACAATTGCCACAATAATGCCGGCCCTTATTATCTCCGCCCCCACCTCTCAGTGAATAACAAGCCGAATTATAACCCTCCAATCACAGGTAATTACTAATTCTACGTATCAACTTTTTGTACCATTAAGCCCTAAAAGTCACACATGGGCATTATTAATCATTTCATTAATAACTTTTCTCATTATCATTAATCTACTAGGACTTCTTCCATACACCTTCACACCAACCACCCAACTTTCATTTAATATAGCATTTGCTGTACCTGCGTGACTCGCAACCGTTATTATTGGACTACGAACACAACCAACCCACGCATTTGCCCACCTCCTCCCTGAAAGCACTCCCCCAATATTAATCCCTGTTCTTATTATTATTGAAACAATTAGCCTATTCATTCGACCCTTAGCCCTCGGTGTCCGACTCACTGCAAATCTAACAGCGGGTCACCTACTTATTCAACTAATTTCGACAGCGGTCTTTACCCTAATATATTCCATACCCGTAATCGGCGTACTAACCGGCACTCTACTTGTTCTACTATCAATTTTAGAAATTGCTGTTGCAATAATTCAAGCATATGTATTCGTTTTATTATTAAGTCTATATCTTCAGGAAAATTCATAATGACCCATCAAACACACCCCTACCACATAGTCGACCCCAGCCCATGACCCTTAACAGGGGCTATTGCTGCTATAATATTAACTTCCGGACTAGCTGTATGATTTCACTCTAACTCTATTACCTTATTATCTTGAGGCCTCATTATTCTAATTTTAACAGTAGTGCAGTGATGGCGGGACGTAATCCGAGAAGGAACCTTCCAAGGCCACCACACAGCCCCCGTTCAAAAAGGACTTCGATATGGAATAATCCTTTTTATCATCTCAGAGGTACTATTCTTTGCAGGATTCTTTTGGGCCTTTTATCACTCAAGCCTCGCACCTACTCCAGAACTAGGGGGTATTTGACCTCCCGCAGGAATTTCTCCCCTTAACCCATTTGAAGTCCCACTACTCAACACAGCTGTCTTACTCGCCTCTGGTGTAACAGTTACTTGAACCCACCACAGCCTTATAGTGGGTGAGCGGAAACAAGCAATCCACTCACTATTCTTAACCATCCTACTAGGTGGATATTTTACTTTCCTCCAAGGACTAGAATACTATGAAGCTCCTTTCACCATTGCCGATGGTGTCTATGGCTCAACATTCTTCGTAGCAACAGGATTCCATGGCCTCCATGTCATTATTGGGTCAACTTTCCTAGCTATCTGCCTAATGCGACAGATCAACTACCATTTTACATCAACCCACCACTTCGGATTCGAAGCAGCTGCTTGATACTGACACTTCGTTGACGTAGTATGACTATTCCTATATGTATCAATCTACTGATGAGGTGCTTAATCTTTCTAGTACTAAATAGTACACGTGACTTCCAATTACTTAGTCTTGGTTTGAACCCAAGGAAAGATAATTAATTTTATCATAATCATAATCTGCATTACTATTACACTATCAATTATCCTTATACTAGTAGCCCACCTCCTCCCAGATGTCTCACCAGATTTTCAAAAACTCTCACCCTACGAATGTGGATTTGACCCTATGGGCTCCGCACGACTACCATTCTCACTTCACTTTTTTCTAGTCGCAATTCTTTTCCTCCTGTTTGACCTCGAAATTGCACTACTATTTCCCCTCCCCTGGGCGGACCAACTTCCCTCCCTAACAATCCCATATACCTATGCCCTAGTACTAATTATTCTATTAGGCGGAGGATTGGCCTATGAATGAGTTCAAGGAGGCCTTGAATGAGCTAAATAAAATAGTTAGTTTAAAAAAAACATTTGATTTCGACTCAAAAACTTGCGGCTAATATCCACAACTGTTTTATGCCTGCTACCCAATTTACTTTATGCTCAATATTTTTCCTAGGCTTAACAGGTGTTACTTTCTACCGAAGCCATCTCCTATCAGCCCTCTTATGCCTGGAAGGATTAATATTATCCCTATTCCTTCTCCTTGCAATCTGATCACTCCAAACTAACGCTACCTCTTTCACATCAACCCCTATACTACTATTGGCCTTCTCAGCATGTGAAGCAGGGGCAGGATTAGCCCTCCTGGTTGCTACAACTCGAACCCATGGAATTGCGGATCTAAATGTACTTACCTCCCTCCGATGATAAAAATTTTACTCCCGACTCTTATACTTATTCCAACTACATGACTATCAAATTTTTCTTGATTATGGACCTCGACCTTATCATATAGTTTTCTTATTGCAGCTTTAAGCTTGACGTGACTAAAAAATATATCAGAAACAGGATGAACAATACTAGGGATTAATATAGCAACAGATACGCTATCAACCCCTCTATTAATCCTAACCTGCTGACTCCTCCCTCTAATAATTATAGCAAGTCAAAACCACTTAAAAACAGAACCTCAAACACGACAACGCCTTTACATTACTCTTCTGACCACACTACAATTTTTTCTTATCCTTGCCTTTAGTTCAACTGAACTAATTATATTTTATGTAATATTTGAGGCAACACTAATCCCCACACTTATTATCATCACACGCTGGGGTAATCAAATAGAACGCCTTAATGCAGGCACATACCTTCTATTTTATACCCTTATTAGTTCACTACCCCTATTAATTGCCCTATTAATAATTCAATCCAAGGCAGGATCACTTTCGCTTACAACCGCCCAATTCTATATATCAATAATTCCACAGCATAACTTCCTATGACTGGCCTGTTTTCTTGGATTTTTAGTCAAGATACCACTCTATGGTGTACACTTATGACTACCTAAAGCACATGTAGAAGCCCCCATCGCAGGGTCAATAATCCTTGCCGCAGTATTATTAAAACTAGGTGGGTATGGAATAATACGAATCTCAGCACTTGTCGAGCCAGTTAACAAAGTACTAATCTATCCATTTATAGCCCTAGCCCTTTGAGGCATTGTGATAACAGGACTAATTTGTTTACAACAAATAGACTTAAAGTCATTAATCGCTTATTCATCGGTAGGACATATAGGCCTAGTTGTTGGTGCAATTCTTACTCAAACACCCGAAGGATACTCAGGGGCCGTAACTCTAATAATTGCCCACGGACTTACATCATCAGCACTCTTCTGCCTCGCCAACTCCAATTATGAACGAACCCATAGCCGAGTAATACTATTGGCCCGAGGATTACAAATAATTTTTCCTTTAATAACTGCCTGGTGACTGGCCTTCACACTCGCTAACCTAGCACTCCCACCCCTTCCTAACCTCATAGGAGAACTAACAATTATTATCTCAATATTTGACTGATCATGATGAACTTTCATTTTAACAGGGGCCGGAACATTAATTACAGCAGCATATTCCCTATATATATTTATTACTACCCAACGAGGAAATTTTACAACACATATTATGTCCTTAAGTCCAACTTACATTAAAGAACACCTACTCATACTCCTTCACCTGATACCCCTATTACTTTTAATTATAAAACCCGAAATTATCTCATATTAACCCACCGTAGAAATAGTTTAATAAAAACATTAGATTGTGATTCTAAAAATAAAGGTTAAACCCCATTTTTTTACCAAGAGAGGTTTGATACAACAAGAACTGCTAATTCTTTCACCCTGGGTTAAATTCCCTGGCTCACTTGAATACTACTAAAGGATAACAGTTTATCCATTGGTCTTAGGAACCAAAAACTCCTGGTGCAAATCCATGTGGTAGTAAAAATGTATCCCTCATTCAACGTAATCTTAGAGACTATTATTACTAGCTCCGCTACGATACTTCTGATTCTTCTTATTGCCACCTTAGGACTACAAAATATTATTCACCAAACCAAATTCTGCAAAGCACTATTCATTATTAAAGCTGTAAAAATTGCTTTCTTTTGAAGCCTAATCCCACTCTGCGCCGTCCTCCACTCTGAAGTTGGAAATATACACTTTGGTCTCCAATGATTTGCTATTGGAAGTCTCCCAGTTTCAGTTAACCTAAGTGTTGACTTTTATTCAGCCGTATTTTTACCTGTCGCACTATATGTCACATGAGCTATTCTTGAATTTGCCCTGTGATATATAGAAAAAGACCCAAACATTGACCAATTCTTCAAATATTTAGTTCTATTTTTAGTTTCAATAATTTTACTAGTCACAGCTAATAACCTATTTATTCTCTTCATCGGTTGGGAAGGTGTGGGAATTATATCTTTTCTCCTAATCAGCTGATGATTTGCCCGCCCCGATGCCAACACAGCAGCCCTGCAAGCCGTCTTATATAATCGTGCCGGAGACCTAGGCCTAATTGCTTTTATAGCTTGAGCTATAACAACCGCTAACTCTTGAGAATTTAATGATATCTTCTTCCATCTCAAGCAACATCCCTCTGCTATTCCCGGATTAATACTAATCCTAGCAGCTGCGGGCAAATCTGCTCAGTTTGGGTTACACCCATGACTACCATCGGCCATAGAAGGCCCAACCCCAGTATCTGCCCTACTCCATTCAAGTACCATAGTTGTTGCAGGGATCTTCTTACTTGTCCGCCTCTTCCCAGTCATTGGGATAAATAATTCAGCAACAACCATCTGCCTATGCCTGGGAGCACTAACCACGCTATTTACAGCAGCATGCGCTCTAACACAAAATGATATTAAAAAAATCATTGCCTTCTCTACATCCAGTCAACTAGGACTAATAATAGTTACCATTGGCCTAGGACAACCTACCCTAGCATTCTTTCACATCTGCACCCACGCATTCTTCAAAGCAATACTATTTATCTGCTCAGGTTCTATTATTCATAGCCTAAATAATGAACAAGACATCCGTAAAATAGGAGGAATACACTCCCTAACCCCCCTAACCTCATCATGCATTACACTTGGAAGCCTCGCATTAACAGGAACCCCCTTCCTAGCCGGATTTTATTCGAAAGACGTTATTATTGAAACGCTTAATACATCCAACCTCAATGCCTGAGCCCTAGTCTTAACACTATTAGCCACCTCCTTCACTGCAATCTACTCTTTACGAATTGTGTTTTATGTCCTAGCCGGCCAACCCCGCTTCGATTCTCTACCCCCCATTAATGAAAATGACTTAAATCTTAATTCCGCACTAATTCAGCTAGCCCTTGGAAGCCTTCTATTTGGTCAACTGATAATCCGCACTATTCCCCCCCTGATGACCCCAACCCTTACTATACCCCCTCTGACCAAACTAGCTGCCGTAGCGGTTACACTCATTGGCTTGGGATTAGGGTTAATAATAATATTGGTAAGCTCATCTCAAGCCCGACCATTTCCCCGACTCCGATCACATTTTACAACCCTCCTAGGATTTTTCCCCTCAATTACCCACCGCCTTCTCCCAAAACTTACACTATCCCTAGGACAACTGATTTCCCATCAATTAATTGACCAAATCTGACTAAAATTAGCAGGTCCTAATGCCCTGTCAGAATCAAACGTCTCTATGTCAAAGTACATTAATTCAATCCAGCGGGGGGTAGTTAAGCTTCACCTAATAAGTTTCCTTATTACCTTTACTGTTATACTATTAGTCTTTTATTTTATTAATTAAACTGCCCGAAGAGGCCCTCGACTATGACCTCGAGTAAGCTCTAATACAACAAATAAAGTCAATAGAAGCATTCATCCACTAGTAATTAATAAAACACCAATATCAAAATACATTAAAGCCATACCCCGAGCATCCGGCTCAGAAATACCAAACCCTTCAAACTCATAGAACAAGTCTCAGCCACTAAAAAGCTCCACATTCGAGTACTTTATGAAACAAATTACCGCTGTTAAAATATATAATCACCAATACTTAAAAACACCAGGATAAGTAAGAATAAACGGGAAAGAATCCGCCGCTAGAGCCGTAGTATATGCAAACACAACCAACATCCCACCCAAATAAACTAAAAACATAATTAAAGACAAAAAAACTCCCCCATAACCCATCAATAATACACACGAAGCCGCCGACACCACAACTAAACTTAATGACCCAAAATAAGGAGAGGGGTGAGCAGTTACTGCAGCAAGCCCTACTACTATGGTTAATAAAGCAATATAAATAATAAAAGTCATAATTCTCATCTGGAATTTAACCAAAACCGGCGGACTGAAAAACCACTGTTGTATCTTCAACTATGAGAACAAAAATAACCCTAAACCCCCTAATGGTGAGCTTACGTAAATCACATCCCATCCTGAAAATTGCTAACGACGCGCTTGTTGACCTCCCAGCCCCATCTAACATCTCAGCTTTCTGAAACTTTGGGTCCCTTCTAGGTCTCTGTTTAGCAGCCCAAATCCTTACTGGCCTTTTCCTAGCCATACACTATACTGCGGACATTTCCATGGCTTTCTCTTCAGTTGCCCATATCTGCCGGGACGTTAACTGAGGCTGATTAATCCGTAATTTACACGCTAACGGAGCATCATTCTTCTTTATCTGTATTTACCTTCACATCGGACGAGGACTATACTACGGCTCCTACCTATATAAAGAAACTTGAAATACAGGTGTTATCCTACTACTCTTAGTTATAGCCACCGCTTTCGTAGGTTATGTTCTCCCATGAGGCCAAATATCATTCTGAGGGGCCACTGTCATTACCAATCTGCTATCAGCCGTACCCTACATTGGAACAACCTTAGTTCAATGAATCTGAGGTGGATTTTCAGTAGACAACGCCACCCTATCACGATTTTTCGCATTCCATTTTCTCCTACCATTCATTGTCGCCGCAGTCATTATCCTTCACCTAGTATTTTTACATGAAAGTGGCTCAAACAATCCCCTAGGACTCAACTCCAACTCAGATAAAGTGCCATTTCACCCATACTTCTCATACAAAGACTTATTGGGATTTGCAGCCGCCCTATTATTACTCTCATCCCTCGCACTATTTTACCCAAATATACTAGGAGACCCAGATAACTTTACCCCAGCCAATCCACTAGTCACACCCCCTCATATTAAACCTGAATGATATTTCCTGTTTGCCTACGCAATCCTACGATCAATCCCAAATAAACTAGGGGGAGTACTAGCCCTGTTAATGTCAATCCTAGTACTAATAATTGTACCGTTCCTACACACCTCTAGCCATCGTTCATTATCTTTCCGACCATTCTCACAAATTGTATTCTGGGTACTGATTGCAGACGTACTAATCCTTACATGAATTGGAGGGATGCCGGTAGAAGAACCCTATATTCTTATTGGCCAAACAGCATCCATCCTCTACTTCTCTATTTTCCTTATTCTTATACCCCTAGCAGGAACATTTGAGAATAAAATACTTATCTAATCCGCAATAGTAGTTCAGCAAGAACAGTGGTCTTGTAAGCCAAAGGTCGGGTCGTGAGAACCCCTGTTGCTCAGAAAAAGGAAATTTAAATTCCTACCCCTAGCCCCCAAAGCTAAGATTCTTAATTAAACTATCTTCTGACCCCTAACACATTTGAATACCTCG